AAAATCAAATCGCACCATCTCTGTAATAGGTGAATGCCTCTTTTTCTCCTGAAGTTGTCGGAATTATTCGTAATAAGATATTGGCTACAATTGAAAAAGTTTTATCAATAAAATTTCCATTTATCCCAGATCTAGACATAGGTGTATTAATCCATTCTATAATTTTTTTGAATTTCCTTTCGTGAGAAAATGATCTCACAAACAAAGGAATTGTACAGTACGAAATAACGTAAAAACGGATTCATTAAAAAAGACGCCCTTTTACTCCAATTGTTTATTTTTGACAGGAATCAATAAAAAAAAAATTTCATATTTGAATCCGATTCGATTTCATCCAAATGTAGTAATATAAAAATGAAGGGAACTGTTCCTATTTCATTGAGGTTGAAGAATCAAAGAATTTCTCTTAGAGATTAGGATAATTCGAGAAGTTTTGATTCAAAAGAGGAAAAAGAATCAAATAATAATTCTATGATTAAAATGGAATCCCGTCTGCTTTGTGTTATGTGTATAGTGGGTATACGCTATACAATCAAATAGAAAAACCGGGGGGTGGTTCATGAATTTGGAATAAATCTATGGGTTAAGAGGTTGAAGTAAGGAATTCTTGTTGAAAAATCGAAAACTGGAAAAGGATTTTAGAATTTTTATGAAAATAGAATAATAGTTTAAACTAAATAGAATCGTGGTATAAAGGTAGCCATTAAACATAGTCTAAAAAAATAGAACGATCCGCGGATTCGTTCCAATTGAGTGATTTAATCCGGTATAAATATTAGAAAGGGCGGAAACATTATCTTCGCAAACATGAATAGATATATCTTTATTTTACAATTTTTTTTTTTCATAAAAAAAATTATCTTTATCCCCAGCCTCGGAGGGAGGATTTATCTTTGATGAAAACTTTTATGCTTTTAGAGTTCCATTTTTAGAGTGAAAATGGAATGTACATACCTATACAAAATGAATATCAATGGCTCACTATTCACTCGGGTTTTGAGCCATAATCATTATGTAGGAGAGATGGCCGAGTGGTTGAAGGCGTAGCATTGGAACTGCTATGTAGACTTCTGTTTACCGAGGGTTCGAATCCCTCTCTTTCCGTATTCTTCACCTAATTCATCAATGTTACTGGCCACAATGCATCAAATAAGAATGGATACTCCAACAACTAGCCTGTAGCTTTTCTTTGATATGGATTCTTTATTCCTAATCCTAATTTCTGTGGTACGAAAATACTGGATAAAATGGACAAGGAATGAAAATACCCTACTGATCTATAGATACATGAATGAGAGAAAAATCCCCAGACCAAAACCCTTAACTTACTTCCCTCAGCCCCTTTACTTAAGCGAAAAAAGGGGGGGCAAAATTTGCCGTGTTATTTTAGTTAGGATTAAGTCTGACGAGAGTAATATTCTACAACTAGCAATTCATTTATTTTCAAACCGACCCACTTACTATCTATTATTTGATTGACTAATCCTTTATATTGGAATGGGTGAAGAGTCAAATGTTTTGGTAATTCCTCAGGGGGGGATGAATCAAGATAATTTTGAATCAGAGTCTTAGATTTTTTTTCATCTCTCACCGTAATAATATCTCTGGGTTTGCATCGATAACTTGGTATATCTACTATACGACCATTAACTAAAATATGCCTGTGGTTAACTAATTGGCGGGCTTGAGGAATAGTCGAAGCCATACCCAATCGAAAAAGGATGTTATCCAAACGCATTTCAAGTAGTTGTAGTAAAACCTGACCTGTTGACCCTTTGGCTTTTCCGGCGATACGAACGTATTTAAGTAATTGTTGTTCCGTAAGACCATAATGAAAGCGCAATTTTTGTTTTTCTTCTAAACGAATACGATATTGCGATTTTTTGCCGGGGCGCGATTGGGTTCGAAGATCGCTTCCGGCTCTAGGCTTTTTACTAGTTAGCCCCGGTAAAGCCCCCAGACGGCGGATTTTTTTGAAACGAGGTCCTCTGTAACGCGACATAAAGACTCCTTTTTTTTTATGAAATTTCATAAACCAAAATTAAAACTAAACTAAAATATGATAAATGAAGCGAAATTTACTGAAGTATTACAAAGAATAATTAGAGGAATTGTATCAATAGTCAGACCTTATTGTATAGAAATATTGTATATATAATTGTATTATATAAATAAAAAAGAAAAAGAATTTGAAATAATCGAAAAAAAAAAAATGAAGGGCTCTTTTCTTGATTGATTTGTTCTACAGAGACCAAACCCCTCCAATCCAATTTTTATTAATAATTGGAAGTTTCTATGAAATAATCGAAGGGGAAGGGGCTCGGCGACCTTTAGGAACGGGCAAAGAAGCTTTTCACTTTAGATTTCAATTATCTAAAAAATAAAACAAATGGAGAAAAGCCGGCTATCGGAATCGAACCGATGACCATCGCATTACAAATGCGATGCTCTAACCTCTGAGCTAAGCGGGCTCACATAACATAAATTGTACACGTATACTAATTTAGTAAACTACTGCGGCTGAGATCTTAACTGTTTATTCTTAATTATCTTAACTGTTTATTCTTAATTATTTCATAATAAATATGATATAAATGTAGAAAAATTCAACTATAGAAACGAATAAGAATGGAAAATCTAATTTTCAAAAATATTTCATTTTGATATATTAATTTAGATCTATTTCTCAAATATATGTTTATCAATAATAAATATCTTAATTTGTTTAATTAGAGACGAATATTTTTTTACTATTCCATATTTAATATTTCCTTTACTATTTTTTAATATTGTTTTTTGATATTTTACTATATAAAAAATAAAATAAAAATAAAACTATATAAATTCTAAATAAAATATTTTAGTACATGGTTTTTTATTTCTAGATATTTATTTAGATTTAGAATTTGAAATAGAATTTTGTACCTAAAGTTAGGAATATAATCTAGTAATTAAGTTAGAATCTTATTGTATATTTATTGTATATTATAATCGTATAATATAATATATTAATATAATTAATTAATTATTATATCTATTTGAATCTATTTGAAAGCGAAAATAGAGAATTTATAAAATTTGAAATAATTTCATTAATATTCATTAATATATAAATTAACGGAATGATTAATTGATTAATTATATCCATTCGATTAGTTATGGCTATTAATGAAATTTGAAATTAATAATACTAAATTGCCCTTTGTCGTTTTTTTTTTTTTTTTTATTATGATCTGCCCTAAGAAAAGGATAAGAGGAGAAAAGTGCAATCCAGACCATAATGAAACATTCCTAGGGTTTCATTCGGAAAGGCGAAACCTAAGAAAAAAAAAAAAAAAAAGAATCGACCGTTCAAGTATTCAAAATTGCACACTAAAAATGATAGAAAATCATAGAAATTGGGACATGTATATATATAATATATTATAATAGATATATGTTATGTGGTATATATCTATATTGAATTTCTGGTTGGACCAAGTATGGTCTCCAATAGAGATGAAAGAAGATAGATAAAAAATCAAATCGGAGAAAACACTTTTCAATACAGGAATCGATATCTAATCAATTCAACGGTTCCAGCATAATATAAATGGAAATGAACAAAAAAGGGTAAACGGCATCATGATGTGATCCTAATCACATCACAAAAAAAAGGGGGATATGGCGAAATTGGTAGACGCTACGGACTTAATTGGATTGAGCCTTGGTATGGAAACCTACCAAGTGATAACTTTCAAATTCAGAGAAACCCTGGAATTAAAAATGGGCAATCCTGAGCCAAATCCCGTTTTATGAAAACAAACAAGGTTTCAGAAAGCGAGAATAAATAAAGGATAGGTGCAGAGACTCAATGGAAGCTGTTCTAACAAATGGAGTTGGCTGCATTGTGTTCGTAAAGGAATCCTTCCATCGAAACTTCCGAAAGGATGAAAGATAAACCTATATACATATGTATACTTACTGAAATACTATCGCCAAATGATTAAAAATGATTAATGATGACTCCAACCGGTTCTATAATTTTTTTCTATCTATTTATATGAAAAATGAAAGAATTTTTGTGAATCGATTCAAAATCAAAATTGAAAAATGAAATAAATATTCATTGATCAAATCATTCACTCCATCATAGTCTGATAAATCTTTTTTTTTTAGAATTGATTAATCGGATAAGAATAAAGATAGAGTCCCATTCTACATGTCAATATCGACAACAATGAAATTTATAGTAAGAGGAAAATCCGTCGACTTTAGAAATCGTGAGGGTTCAAGTCCCTCTATCCCCAAAAAGACCTGGTTGCCTCCCTAATTATTTATCTTCTCATTTTATTTTGTTAGTGACTCAAAATTGGTTATGGTTCGCAGTTATTCTCACTCTACTATTTCATTCACAAACCGATCTGAGCGGAAATTTTTTTTCTTATCACATCATAAGCCTTGTGTGTGATATATATGATACGTGTACAAATGCAAATGAGCATCTTTGAATAATGTATTAAATTAAAATAATTAACAATCTATATCATTATTTGTATTATTTGTACTGTATTGAAACTTACAAGGTTTTCTTTTTGAAGATACAAGAAATTCTACCAGGGCCTGGATAATACTTTGGAATATCTTTTCGTTTTTTAATTGACATAGACCCAAGTCCTATATTAAAATAAAATGAGGATGATGCGTCGTGAATGGTCGGGATAGCTCAGCTGGTAGAGCAGAGGACTGAAAATCCTCGTGTCACCAGTTCAAATCTGGTTCCTGGCACATGAGTAATTTGTATGAGTATATATTCGACAAATTAATTGATATGGGTCGACATACATATTCAGTATTCTAGTTATAGATCATGATACATACTTATCCATCTAAGTGTCGGAGCTATACCCCTTACTAATTTAATTAAGTTTTATGTATATAAAACAGGCAAAAGAAACGATGGGTATTGTGTATTAAAGTATACAAAGGAAACGAACTCCATTTTGTTTCCTCTTACTTTT